ATGGGATCAAGGATACTTTCAACAAGAAATATATCGAAGGGTTAGTGCTGGGTTAGCCGAAAATCAAAGTTTATCAGAAGCTTGGTCTAAAATTCTTGAAAAATTAGCTTTTTATGATTACATTGGCAATAATCCGGCAAAGGGAGGATTATTCAGAGCAGGTTCAATGGACAACGGGGATGGAATAGCCGTTGGGTGGTTAGGACACCCTATCTTTAGAGATAAAGAAGGGCGTGAACTTTTTGTACGTCGTATGCCTACTTTTTTTGAAACATTTCCGGTTGTTTTGGTAGACGGAGACGGAATTGTTAGAGCGGATGTCCCTTTTAGAAGGGCAGAATCAAAGTATAGTGTCGAACAAGTAGGTGTAACTGTTGAGTTCTATGGTGGCGAACTCAATGGAGTGAGCTATAGTGATCCTGCTACTGTGAAAAAATATGCTAGACGCGCTCAATTGGGTGAAATTTTTGAATTAGATCGTGCTACTTTGAAATCCGATGGTCTTTTTCGTAGCAGTCCAAGGGGTTGGTTTACTTTTGGGCACGCTTCGTTTGCTTTGCTTTTCTTCTTCGGACACATTTGGTAGAACCCTGTTCAGAGATGTTTTTGCCGGTATTGATCCAGATTTGGATGCTCAAGTGGAGTTTGGAGCATTCCAAAAACTTGGAGATCCAACGACAAGAAGACAAGTCGTCTGATGGAATATTGCTTTCTTATTTTTCGCTTCTATTTTCTGTTTGTGATTTGACATAGGCTGCTGGAAAAATCTTGATTTAAATCGCTGCTTTTTCTTTGATTCTTTCTTTATTTTCTTCGGGAGATGATTCCAAATAAACAGGTATGAAAGCTATAATTGTATCGAATTTATGGAAGCATTGGTTTATACATTCCTCTTAGTATCTACTCTAGGGATAATTTTTTTCGCTATCTTTTTTCGAGAACCGCCTAAAGTTCCAACTAAAAAATTAAATTATTTTTCATTACTTCAATTAGTCTCCGTGTTCCTCGAATGGATCTCTTAGTTGTTGAGAGGGTTGCCCAAAGGCAGTATATAAGGCGTACCCAGTAAAACTTACAAGTAAACCAGATATAGAGATGGCGACTAAGGTTGCTGTTTCCATTATTATTATAGATATATAATTTCAAGACCCCAATGGATCTATGATAAGATCGTTTATTTAAAACGGAATGGTATACAAAGTCAACAGATCTCACTGAATACAAAATAATATTTATGGCTACACAAACCGTTGAGGGTAGTTCTAGATCTGGTCCAAGACGAACTGTTGTAGGGGATTTTTTGAAACCATTGAATTCGGAATATGGTAAAGTAGCCCCTGGATGGGGAACGACTCCTTTGATGGGTGTCGCAATGGCTTTATTTGCGATATTCTTATCTATTATTTTGGAGATTTATAATTCTTCCGTTTTACTGGATGGAATTTCAATGAATTAGATTCACAAGAACCACGAAGCCTCGCTTTTCAATACTAAAAGTTAAACTTTTAGTTCTCGGATTTTTTTAGCCCTTTTTGGTTTGGTAGTTCGACCGCGAAATTTATTTGTTTCTGTATTTCCGGAATATGAGTGTGTGACTTGTTATAATTGATCCTATGGATAGTACAGAAAATGGGTCTGTCATCTTGATAGAGATAGTTTTATCCCGTCGGATAGCCATTCTAGTATCTGGAGCACGGAATATATGAAATGGATCACGAAGTATTCGAACTATGATTCATACTTAATATTCAAACCTCGCGTCCGGACTCAAAAAAATTTCAAAGAAAAGGTTATATTATTTAGAAATCGAAAGATTTTTTCTTCTTTCTTTCAAACTCTCATTTAGTTTATGCTTATTTTGACAAACCTTTCTTTGTATTTTAATTATTATATCTATTCTATTCATTGAATAAGTGATGGAAAAATGATTCTTACTCAAAGAATCCTTGGAAGGTTTTATTGAATCATCGCGGTTCTGGTATGAATCTGAGGTTTCAATTCATTCATAGGGTCTTAACAAGAGAATTCCTATCAAAAAGAAAGAAAATAAGAATAAAGTCGCAGTCTATACAAATAAAAAAGCAAAGAAAAAGAAATAAGTAGGTAAATAGAAGATTCAAGAGGCCTGTAATGATCAACATAAAGACGAATGCGCCGACTTGATTTTTTGGCATTATAATTACAACTACAAAAAATAGCTTTCGGATTTTTACTCTTTTGTATCTTGAGATAAAATTGAATGAAAAGATTAAGAAGTTTCAAACTTTCTATTCCATATCCGTTTCGGCTATTATTTTGGTGTTTTTGTTTGAGCTGTACGAGATGAAATTCTCATATACGGTTCTCGGGGGGGGTCCTCTTGGTTTACCTATCTCAATAAAGTCTATGATTGGTTCGAAGAACGCCTCGAGATTCAGGCGATTGCAGATGACATAACTAGTAAATATGTTCCTACTCATGTTAACATATTTTATTGTCTAGGAGGAATTACACTTACTTG